GCTTATTCGACCCAATCGTACCACGTAATCCTTTAAAAGGTGTTCTGGGTGAGTTATTTCAGCTTCACGGTTTCTTTCCCTTGAATCAAAATTCAATTTAAATCAAGTTATTTTTTATTTTTACTTTGATTACTAGAAAATAAATACTTGTGCACCCCCCCAAAAAATAAAAAATAATAAGCATGGAGTTTTACTTCAGGTCATAAGATCTAATTGTATAAAGGATCAGAAGTTGTTGATAATCACTTTTTATTAGTTTCCCAAGATCCTATTTTATTTCTACCTATATTCATGATTAGTAATCGGGAAGACCCCACCCACAGGATAAAAGGGTTAATTCTTAACCTAAATTATTAAAATCAAAAATGCATGTTCCCTTAATTACTTAATTACTATAAATAAAATATTGAATAATTCAAATGTAGAAAATAGAGAAAGGGAATAGGAATCTTGCATTTTTGATTTTCTATAATTCAATTCCCTGATAACTTAACTTCTATTTTTTATTTACTCGGAATCCCTGTTGGATCGGATTCTAACGAATCCTTTGATAACTTGTAAGAAACTTTTTTGGTCTTTACTTTATTTAGAATTATAAGATAAGTATAAGGGAACGGTAATAATATAATAATAATAAATATATATAAGGTGAATAGGTACGCTTATTTAGTTCTACATTTCTTGTACCTATATCTATTATTATATACTGATAATAGATATACTTATCATAAGATATCTTTATAACAGGTACAAATATTAAATCGAGGTATCCATTCTATGCCAACTTTCAACTTACCCGCTTTTTTTGTGCCTTTAGTAGGTCTAGTATTTCCGGCACTTGCGATGGCTTCTCTATTTCTTCATGTTCAAAAAAACAAGATTGCCTAGATTTGATGGGACCCAATCTCATCCATTTTTTTTTTTTTCAAGACTCGTACTTGGATCATAATACCGATATCTATACCTATTTATTTAGTGGAATAGGGTACAACGTGTGTCTTCTTCCGAACACAAATGAAAGAGCTGTTATGCACGTGAAAACATGACATCATATAGATAAATGCATTATATCCATTTTAAAATGGGTCAGCGGATGTATGAAATGGAAAGTAAAAGTATCTATATGTATGTAGATACCCATAGTGGGATCATAGGAAGGGGATATTTTTTTTATATCTAACGGATTCGATGAATTACTCCTAATGGTTCACATCATAATAATAGTGCTAGTTGATGGGAGTTACTTCGGGAACAAAAAGAAAGTAAAATTCATTTGGGTTATTCTCTCAATTCCAATAAAATGAAACAACTGGGTCTAGTATGAACTGGCGATCAGAACGTATATGGATAGAACTTATAACGGGGTCTCGAAAAACAAGTAATTTCTGTTGGGCCTGTATCCTTTTTTTAGGTTCACTAGGATTCTTATTGGTTGGAACTTCTAGTTACCTTGGTAGGAATCTGATATCCTTATTTCCTTCTCAGCAAATCCTTTTTTTTCCACAAGGGATCGTGATGTCTTTCTATGGAATCGCGGGTCTGTTCATTAGCTCTTATTTGTGGTGCACAATTTCGTGGAATGTAGGGAGTGGTTATGATAGATTCGATAGAAAAAAGGGAATAGTGTGTATTTTCCGTTGGGGATTCCCTGGAAGAAATCGTCGAATCCTACTTCAATTCCTTATGAGAGATATTCAGTCGATTAGAATAGAGGTTAAAGAAGGCATTTATCCTCGGCGTGTACTTTATATGGAAATCAGAGGTCGGGGTGCCGTTCCCCTGACTCGTACTGATGAGAATTTGACTCCAAGAGAAATTGAACAAAAAGCTGCAGAATTGGCCTATTTTTTGCGCGTACCAATTGAAGTATTTTGAAATGAATTGAAGAATGAATGCTTTTGCAGCATTGAGTAAGGAACTCATTAATTATATATATTTGTTGTTATATAACAACTTCCGTTTTTTTTTTTTTTAGAGCGCTCATTCGAGCAAAAGCAGACGCATATGGAACAAGCAGAAAACAAAGTTAAGTTGTTTTTGTCCACCAAAAGACTTTTTTCATACTAGTAACACTAAGTTAAGTATGGATTCATCACATATATCCGAACATATATAATTCCTCTTTTTTGGTCCAATATTTTGGAATTGATATGTTAGATATAGATGGATCATATCTATAATGGAATTCTGTTTTGTCAATCGATGTTTCTTTGTTATCTTTTATTTTCCTTTTTAAGGATCAAAAGATTAGATCGTTTATAACTATAACCATTCTATTTCTCTCTTTTTTTGCTACTCATTTTTTATTTCATCATATCAATTCTTAAATTTCCCTCAGCTATTCCAAGGCTATGGTATGGGTAGCCAGCGAAATTTTTCGAAATAATGGGTCTAAGGGGTTTCTTTTGCCCCGAAATCCAAAAGTATTCATTTTTTGAAATGACTCGTTCGGGCATTCATCGAAAAGATGCAATTGGTTCGAATGAAGAAATAAGAAAACAAAATAAAATATTGTTTCCAGATCCAAGAACTAACCAATTAATTAAAAAGGGGGGGTAGGTCTATGGATTCAATACCTTGTTATAGAACTCATGTTTCATGGAAATAGCGGATTGGGGAGAGTCGAGTAATGAGGCGGTTTCATTAACAATTCACAAATTTAAAATGCCAAAAAATAAAGCATTCAACCCCCTTCTATATCTTACATCTATGGTTTTTTTGCCCAGGTGGATTTCTCTCTTATTTAATAAAAGTATGGAATCCTGGGTTACTAATTGGTGGAATGCCGGGCAATCTGAAGTTTTTTTGAATAATATTCAAGAAAAGGGCGTTCTAGAAAAATTCATAGAATTAGAAGAACTATTCCTTTTGGACGAAATGATAAAGGAGTACCCGGATACACATATACAAAAGCTTCGTATAGGGATACACGAAGAAACAATACAATTGGTCAAGATGTACAATGAGGGTCATATCCATACCATTTTAGACTTTTCGACAAATATAATAAGTTTCGCTATTCTATGTGGTTATTATATTCTGGGTAATGAAGAACTCATTATTATAAATTCTTGGGTTCGGGAATTTATCTATAACTTAAGCGACACAATAAAAGCTTTTTCTATTCTTTTATTAACTGATTTATGTATCGGATTCCACTCGCCTCACGGTTGGGAACTAATGATCGGTTCTGTCTACAAGGATTTTGGATTTTATCATAATAATCAAATTATATCCGGCCTTGTTTCCACCTTTCCAGTCATTCTAGATACAATTTTTAAATATTGGATCTTCCGTTATTTAAATCGTGTATCTCCGTCACTTGTAGTGATTTATCATTCAATGAATGACTAAAGAATGATTCACTGATAGGAATCTAATCATTATGTTTCTATACTACCCATCCAGGGAATTCCTCCTGGATTACAGTAAAATAGCAGAATCGTGGATAGGGAACTCTACTAGCAACCTACCCAATTTATTGTAGAAATTTTCGGGATCAATGATTGGACCATGCAAAATAGAAATATCTTTTCTTGGATAAAGGAACAGATGACTCGATCCATTTCCGTATCGATCATTATATTTATATATGTAATAACTCGGACATCTATTTCACATGCGTATCCCATTTTTGCACAACAGAGTTATGAAAATCCACGAGAAGCAACTGGGCGTATTGTATGCGCCAATTGTCATTTAGCTAATAAGCCCGTGGATATTGAGGTTCCACAAGCGGTACTTCCAGATACTGTATTTGAAGCAGTTGTTAGAATTCCTTATGATATCCAACTGAAACAAGTTCTTTCTAATGGGAAAAGGGGGTCTTTGAATGTGGGGGCCGTTCTTATTTTACCTGAGGGATTCGAATTGGCCCCCCCCGATCGTATTTCTCCGGAAATGAAAGAAAAGATGGGCAATCTTTCTTTTCAAAGTTATCGTCCCACTAAAAAAAATATTCTTGTGATAGGTCCTGTTCCTGGTCAGAAATATAGTGAAATCACCTTTCCTATTTTGTCTCCGGACCCCGTTACTAAAAAAGACGTTTACTTCTTAAAATATCCTATATATGTGGGCGGGAATAGGGGAAGGGGTCAAATTTATCCCGATGGAAGCAAGAGTAACAATACAGTCTATAATGCTACAGCATCGGGTATAGTAAGCAAAATAGTACGTAAAGAAAAAGGGGGGTATGAAATAACCATAGCGGATGCATCGGATGGACACTTAGTCGTTGATATTATACCTCCGGGCCCAGAAATTCTTGTTTCAGAGGGTGAATCCATCAAGCTTGATCAACCATTAACGAGTAATCCCAATGTGGGGGGATTTGGTCAGGGAGATGCAGAAATAGTACTTCAAGACCCATCGCGTGTCCAGGGTCTTTTTTTCTTCTTGGCATCTGTTATTCTGGCACAAATCTTTTTGGTTCTTAAAAAGAAACAGTTTGAGAAGGTTCAATTGTCCGAAATGAATTTCTAGAGCCATTTATTTTATTTCTATTTCGAAACATTAAGTTGATAAAAATAATAAACTTCTTGTTTGTTGATCGATGCGATTATGTATGGTCAAAAATAATAATAAATCATGAAAAGCCCCTTGCTTGCTTTGTTTATACTGTTTTTCTTCAAACTATTTGGAATTACTTGTATTCCATCGCTAATGATTAATATATTATCATGTAGGTTGCGAAGAATATTTTTTTATTGATTTGACCCCGAGCCCCTACTTTGTTTTTTTTGTTTTTTCAGTCCAAATTTTTTGGTTTGACTACGTTGACTAGAAAATTTTTGAACGTTTATGTTATGTAATGAATAAAAGTCTCGTTGGAAGCCATTAAAGAGTAAGAATGGACCTTGCCCCCCCCCCCCCCCCGAATTTGAGGGGCAAGGTCCATTCTTACTCTTTAATGGCTACAACACAGTTCATACGATTACTACAGGGATGAGCCTAATCCAGAATATGAACCATAAAAAAAAATACCTAGTAAACCGATCACA